GGAGCATTTGCCTATTTATATAACGGATCGTATGGTAGGACATAAATTAGGAGAATTTGCACCTACTCTAAATTTCCGGGGGCATGCGAAAAATGATAATAGATCGCGTCGTTAATAATGAATTAAAAAATAATAAAATATAGATACTTATCGTTCATTAATGAGAGGTGAACCTTTTATGATAAAGAAGAGAAAGACCAACCGATATACAGAAGTATACGCTTTAGGCCAACATATATGTATGTCTGCTCCCAAAGCAAGAAGAGTAATTGATCAAATTCGTGGGCGGTCCTATGAAGAAACACTTATGATACTAGAACTCATGCCTTATCGAGCATGTTATGCCATTTTAAAATTGGTTTATTCTGCAGCAGCAAATGCTAATCACAATAAGGGTTTCAACGAAACAAGTTTAATCATTAGTAAAGCCGAAGTTAACGAGGGCACAACTGTGAAAAAATTAAAGCCTCGAGCTCGAGGACGGAGTTATCCAATAAAAAGATCCACTTGTCATATAACTATTGTATTGAAAGATATATCTTTAGATGAAGAGGAAGAAATAGATAAAACTAAAAGCTATAAATTCGAGCTGAGGAATATTTAAAGGAAGAATATTCTATATTATAAAAAATACAAATACGCTAGATTATGTTATGTTTAAAAAAACCCGAATGGATAAAAAAAAAATACATACAGATATGACGTTTCACGATATATATAGTAGTGGGGGATTATGGGACAAAAAATAAATCCACTTGGTTTCAGACTTGGTGCAACCCAAGGTCATCATTCTCTTTGGTTTGCACAACCCAAAAATTATTCAGAGGGCCTGCAAGAAGATCAAAAAATACGAGATTGTATCAAAAATTATGTACAAAATTATGTACAAAAGAATATGAAAATATCCTCTAATGTCGAGGGAATTGCACGTATAGAAATTCAAAAAAGAATCGATTTGATTCAGGTCATAATCCATATGGGATTCCCCAAGTTATTAATAGAAGACAGGACTCGAAGAATCGAAGAATTACAGATGAATGTACAAAATGAACTCAATTGTGTAAACCGAAAACTCAACATTGCTATTACAAGAATTGCAAATCCTTACGGGCACCCCAATATTCTTGCAGAATTTATAGCCGGACAATTAAAGAATAGAGTTTCATTTCGAAAAGCAATGAAAAAAGCTATTGAATTAACTGAACAGGCAGGTACAAAAGGAATTCAAGTACAAATTGCAGGGCGTATCGACGGAAAAGAAATTGCACGTGTTGAATGGATCAGAGAAGGTAGGGTTCCTCTACAAACCATTCGAGCTAAAATTGATTATTGTTCCTATGCAGTTCGAACTATCTATGGGGTATTAGGCATCAAAATTTGGATATTTGGAGACGAGGAATAATAAGAACTTACTTGACTTGTATTTAGTTCTATCTGGTGATAAAACAACAAATGGCAAACTCTTTCATTCTTTTTATGTTAAATAAATAAAAAAAAAATGAACAATTCTATAAGGTTGAATAAAAATTAGATTAATCATTTGATATAATTGCTATGCTTAGTGTGTGACTCGTTGGTTTTTTTTAGGATTAGGATTCCAAAAAATGGACCGGCCCGTAGTACGAACTGATAACTATAGAAGTAATAACCAACTCATCGCTTCGCATTATCTGGATATAAAGAACCAGTCAAGATATGATATATGAGTCATATCATTGTAGCAACTGAAAAATTTTTTGCATAAACAAAAAATAAAAACCAATCTGATTATGAGTTGTAAAGCAATAAAAGTATACAGATAAATGGAAGGGTGAGAGAAAGATAGAAAAATAAATAATATCAATGATATATGATTCCAATATGTAAGGTCTATGAGTCATCTCATATAAATATAAAGGGAATGTAATAAAGCATCAATACTGATTGATCCATAATTAGACAAATCCGTGCATAGAACAAAAAATCAAGAGCCCCGAGCCAATAAAGACTGAGAAGGTTGACTCAAGAAGAAATTTAAGTAGGGGCTCCGTTGTAGAATTCAGACCTAACCATTAATCGAGAAGTGGTGGGAACGACAGAACCTGTGAATGCATAAGATTCTATTGAAAACGAATCCTAATGATTCATTGGGTAGGATGGCGGAACGAACCAGAAACCTATTCATTTATTCTGAGAGGTCATGTCATAGACTAATCTTACAACTGAATGTTGAAAGAGTAAATATTCGCCCGCGAATATTTTTTTATTTATAAATTTTAGTCGATTCCATATGATAATAAAAGGCAAAACAAAATAAAGATTCATTATAACGTTATACCAAAACGACATTATCTATAAATAGAATACGTGTTTAATTATTAAACAAAAAAAAAATTATAATTTATAATAGATTAGATGAAATTTCAAAGAATCCCACAATTACGTATATTATTTACCGTGTATATTATTTTTTAATCGTTTAATTCGCGAGGAGCTGGATGAGAAGAAACTCTCATGTCCGGTTCTGTAGTAGAGATGGATGGAATTGATAAACAACCATCAACTATAACCCCAAAAGAACCAGATTCCGTAAACAACATAGAGGAAGAATGAAAGGAAGATCTTATCGAGGTAATCGTATTTGCTTCGGTAGATATGCTCTTCAAGCGCTTGAACCCGCTTGGATCACATCTAGACAAATAGAAGCAGGGCGGCGAGCAATGACACGAAACGCACGCCGCGGTGGAAAAATATGGGTACGCATATTTCCAGACAAACCTGTTACAGTAAGACCTACAGAAACGCGCATGGGTTCGGGGAAAGGATCTCCCGAATATTGGGTAGCTGTCGTTAAACCCGGTAGAATACTTTATGAAATGAGCGGAGTAGCAGAAAATATAGCCAGAAGGGCTATTTCAATAGCGGCATCCAAAATGCCTATACGAACTCAATTCATTCTTTCGGGATAGGAATGTAGAAACAAAGGAAAGAGGTTTTTTGGATGAAAAAAAACAATTGCAGGTTTCTTTTTTTGTTTTGAACAAATAATATTTCTTTTTTTTATTTAGACCTTTGCTTTGCATTGAAAAAGAAAAAACCGATAAAAAAAATGATATGATTCAACCTCAAACCCATTTGAATGTAGCGGATAACAGCGGGGCCCGAGAATTGATGTGTATTCGAATCATAGGAGCTAGTAATCGACGATATGCTCATATTGGTGACGTTATTGTTGCTGTAATCAAGGAAGTAGTACCAAATACACCTCTAGAAAGATCAGAAGTAATCCGAGCTGTAATTGTACGTACTTGTAAAGAACTCAAACGCGACAACGGTATGATAATACGATATGATGACAATGCTGCAGTTGTTATTGATCAAGAAGGAAATCCAAAAGGAACCCGAATTTTTGGCGCGATCGCCCGGGAATTAAGACAATTAAATTTCACGAAAATAGTTTCATTAGCACCTGAAGTATTATAAGGGAAGACCGTAATATAGTTATAGTATTTGAATGAAACCGATTAATTTAGTAGATTGTTTATATATCACGTATATACCTTATAATAATTGATAAATATTTAATATTTATCAATTCAGAAATAAAGAAAAAAAGAAAAAGAGCATGTTGATTATATTAAAATTTGGGAGCAACAAAAATCTTAGTTTATCATGAGTAAAGACACTATTGCTGACATACTAACCTCTATACGAAATGCTGACATGAATAAAAAACGAACAGTTCGAATACCATCTACTAACATCACTGAAAATATTGTTAAAATCCTTTTACAAGAAGGTTTTATTGAAAACGTGAGAAAACATCAGGAAAGCAATAAATATTTTTTGGTTTTAACCCTACGACATAGAAGAAATAGGAAAGGACTGTATAGAACTGTTTTAAATTTAAAACGGATCAGTCGACCCGGTCTACGAATATATTCTAACTATCAACGAATTCCTAGAATTTTAGGCGGAATGGGGATTGTAATTCTTTCTACTTCTCGAGGTATAATGACAGACCGAAAGGCTCGAATAGAAGGAATCGGCGGAGAAATTTTGTGTTATATATGGTAATCTTTCTGATAGCCGAATGATACTTTCATATTTGTGAAATGAAAAAGGGCATAATATTGCCCCTCTTGCATTAGTTGATACTTCAAAGAAGTTTTACCTGGAATGAAACAACAAAAATGGATTCATGAGGGTTTAATTACTGAACAACTTACCAATGGTATGTATCTTCTGGGGTCGTTTAGATAATGAAAATCTGATTCGGGGTTTTGTTTCGGAAAGGATTCGACGTAGTTTTATACGTATACTACCAGGAAATAGAATAAAAATTGAGGTAAGTCCTTATGATTCAACCAAAGGACGTATAATTTATAGACTCCAAAGCAAAGAATCGAATGATAGGGTGGTTTTTTCAATTTCAACATTCTTTCGTGGGGATACAATTAAAAGTTAAAAATTTCAAGAAACTTATTTTCTTCCAATAAGTAGATTCGGAATTAAGAAAAGGAATGACAAATATGAAAATAAGGGCCTCTGTTCGTAAAATTTGTGAAAAATGTCGATTGATCCGTAGGCGGGGACGAATTATAGTAATTTGTTCCAACCCGAGACATAAACAAAGACAAGGATAATCTTTCGAAAACAAAAAAGACTCTCGAAATCTAAAGGATCCGATGTACAAATAAATAAGTAAAAAAAAAAAATAAAGATCTGTTTTGACATGAAATGGATATATCCATAATATCTCTGACTTATATTTATGAGATGATAAAATATGGCAAAACCTATACCAAAAATTGGTTCACGTAGAAATAGACGTATTGGTTCACGTAAGAATGCACGTAGAATACCAAAGGGAGTTATTCATGTTCAAGCAAGTTTCAACAATACCATTGTGACTGTTACAGATGTACGAGGTCGAGTAATTTCTTGGTCCTCCGCCGGGGCTTGTGGATTCAAGGGTACAAGAAGAGGTACACCATTTGCCGCTCAAACCGCAGCAGGAA